TTTGGATACAAATCACGAGAATTTATATTTTTCCTCGAATCTGTTATTGAGAGGTAAAGGATTAGATCCTTTTAAGAAATAAAGTTTTTGGTCGGAATATGAATCCAAACCAAAAGACCCCTTAACTATTAAGGGGGTTAATAGAACGAATCACACTTTTACCACTAAACTATACCCGCTACAATGCGATTATTGTATACAAAAGGACCTTTTGTCGAACAAGGGAATTGGACGTAATCAAGATAGGATCATAAAAGAATCATGAAAATTAGAGTGTTGGCATTTTTCAGGGGGGAACTTAATGAGATTAGGAAAAGAGGGTTCATTTAAATAACTAAATAACAAGTTTTATCCTTTCTTTTGCTGGTGGAATTTTGATACATACGGCTCAACAAAACCGCCGAAATCCTAACATAAAAATGCATTATCCATAGTTTCATTTTTTTTTTTTTTATTTAGTAAAATAAAAAAGGAAGAAAGAATAATACGAAATGACACTTTCGTTTTATATAATAAGAATGGAAATAGTCCTTCTTCTTTTTATTGTTGCTTTAATAGCAGGCATTTTTGTTTTGAAATAAATCCGAGAAATCATTTTATCTATGATTCGTTGAAACAAAAAAAGGCCCGGCTAGGTACTGACCAGGCCAGGCCATGGGAATAAAAACGCCTTTCGGACAAAATCAAAGCAAGGAGGTCTTCTTTATTTTTTGTTCTATTTCTATATATTTTTTTTTATATTCTATTGGATTTTTAGAGCCCTTACTTTATCTAAATGGAATTACTGATAAAAGTTGTATATATCTATATAATAAAGATAAAGAGATAGAAAAAAGCGAGAGAAAGAAAGACTTTTTTCCATTTTTTTTACTTTATGTGTAATGTAACATAGTAATTATCTTTTTTTGAATTGGGAGAGATGGCTGAGTGGACTAAAGCGTCGGATTGCTAATCCGTTGTACGAGTTATTCGTACCGAGGGTTCGAATCCCTCTCTTTCCGTTGATGGCTTCATATTTCTATTTACCTTATCTTTCAAAGTTAGCAAACCCTTAGTTAAACGTGTGGAATAGATCAAAAAATCCTAATAAATTTGTGAAAAATCAAGTCAAGAAAACGAAAAAGCACCCTTTTTTTATTCTTCACGCCCGGGATTACGTCCTGGATCATTAGATAGGAATCCGAAGATGAAGAGAGAAACGAAGAATATTACTACTGTGTACACAAAGAGTTTGAGAGTAAGCATTACACAATCTCCAAGATCATTTTTTGTAAAAAAAAGAGAATAGATCCTCCATTACCAAAATTTTCTTTCATACCCACAAATTAGATATTGTGGGGAACCCTATTTGGACCTTTCACTAGAAAAAAAAAAGGTCAGAATGGGAAAATGGGGTGATCAAAATTTATTGCGGCTCTCCAAGAATTTCAATGTTTGAATCGAGGGTTCATACTCTAAAAATTATCTGATCTTATCGATTGTTAGAATTTTTCTCGAATAAATCATTAATTTTCTAGGATAGTATTAACGATCTCATCGAAAACTTACAGCAGCTTGCCAAACAAAGGCTAAGAGAAAAAAAAGCAAAGGTATGACTGGCATAACATTCACAATTGGATTCAAAAAAGCATAAGCCTCGGGCAATTTGGCGAAGAAAAAACTACTCGAATAAAGGGCAGAATTAAGACAGATACAGATCAAACTAAAGATATTAAGCATAACAGACATTTTGTTCTTTGAAATAATTGCATTTTGATTGAGTTATTGATATAAGGAAAAATAAAGAAAGTAAAGTAGACCAAAAAAGCCTTCTTTTTCTTTGAACTTACCCAATCAAAAATTCTCCAATTCTCAAAGGAGAATAGAAGAAATCATACTTTCATACAATATCTTAATTGAATTATATGTAATGATCAATAAATTCAGTTTAATTCTATATCGACACGTGTCAAAATCCTATCAACAATCTAATTTATTCTATAGATATTTGGGTTGGAATTGACGAAAAACCAATAACAATATTAGTCTTTATTAGTGTCGAATAGAAATCTAAATGGGGCGTGGCCAAGTGGTAAGGCAACGGGTTTTGGTCCCGCTATTCGGAGGTTCGAATCCTTCCGTCCCAGAGCATATCCAGTCTATCAGAATAAAGATTCCGTTTTGGATAGAATGTAATTCTTGTTTCTGATTTTTAATGATTCCGAAAAGGATCATATCCTTTTTTTCACAAACTGAACTGAATCCAGTTGAAATGACACTCAAATGTAACTGAATCTATTTATGATCCAGATAAGATGGGAACATAGATCACAAGAGTTTGAATTCAAAAAAAAAAAAGGCTGGGCGGGCTTTTCATCATATGCGCATTCACTTCATCTTCATATTGAGGGAAGTTAGTTACTTAGAAAAACCTTACGCCCATATTTATTTGAATTTTCAATGATACATTTTGAATAAAAAGAGGAAAGAAAAGGACCTATATTTCCTATCCCTTAAATGAGGTATCCTGATTATTAATTCTCTGTCAATCCCGGAATTCTAAGGATCTCTTGAATTCAATCAACGGGGATTAAGTCTCTTAAGAATGGATTAGGGTAAAATAAAAATAGGAGCAAGGACTTAATCTGAACTTGTTCGGCTTTGTACCTAAACAAGATAGTTAGCATCCGGTAAAAGAGGATCTTTTTGATTTATAACTCATCATCCTCATAGAATTCGGGAAGTAAATAGGAGTTAATTAGTAACAGAAGGTATTAATTTGAATATCTGTGTTTGTCCGAATCTCATTAACAAACAATCAAGTTACATATGTAACCGACGTATTTTCTTTGAGCCTTATCTTTAGGTATTTCGTGTTTGGCTCTAATGAATAATTAGAGATCTATATTCAGACAGGGGTGATTCATACATTTTATTCACTTTACTTTATGATAAGATTACAGAAAGATGACCACACAAACAAAATATGAAAATGCATATAAAATGAGGAAATGCTTAGCGTATATGTATGTATTGTTATCGTTTTTTTTTTATTTCAGTGACAATGGTCTTTCAATTTTTGTGACAAAGATTTGCGATCCCTTACCTGAAATTTGAAAATTTCAATATTGAACATAGAATATCCATAACAGTGACAATTCTTCGGTCTATCTAATAGATACGACAAACCCCTATTTTTTCGATTCTTATTTTATCCATCTTACGAAAAAAAAAATTGGCTTTATTGTTCGATCTATCTATCAGCTTTAAATCATTCATGATTCAATTCGAAAAGAAAGAGAGATTTCTCTCTCTTATGTGTGGTCCTTATTGTAAACCTTTATTCAAATAATGATGTCAAAGTAGGAAACTTTTTCAATTATAATTTTTTTTAACTATTTTAAATGATTCCTTTTGAGTTGAATCTTTGGTACTCGAAGAAGTGTGAGATTCGTAAATCGGTCCTATTGAGTCACTTAAAGATGCAGATTCAAAAAGAACTCGTTTATTCGTTGTTATTTATCTTATTTTGTTATTTAAAAAAATGTTGCATTCATACAATAAAATTGGAATTCTTATTGAGACTTTTTTAGAAAAATATCGACTCATCTATATAGAAGAAAAAAAAGAAAAAGAGAAGAATAAAAGTAAATTATAGATTACTATGTACCGACTGAACCAATGACTATTCATGATTCCATAATTGAATCATTTCCATACGGGTTCCAAATTAGAGGAATGTTATGGTAAAACTTCGTTTGAAACGATGTGGTAGAAAGCAACGTGCGACTTGAAGGACACGATCCGTTGTGGATTCTTACATCCACCATTTTAGATAGGAACGAAGGTGCTCTTGGCTCGACATCGTTTGTTCTGTTCCACTAGAACCCCTCTTTCTTCTTGGGTTGTAATGTAAATAGTACATGATGGAGCTCGAGTAGAAAGTATTGATTCGTTTCTCGGGAGCAAAGATCTAGGGTTAATGCCAAGCAATAAATTGGAACAACTTCGTAAGTATATCTTCGATATAGAAATCCAAAGGATCCAATTCGAGCAAGTTTCCAATCAAAAAAAGGGAAAATTAAATTTGTTAGAATTGAGAAAACTCTTTCGATACAAAGTGTATCACGCGGGAATCAACTGTTCATATGATTCTTTGATAGAAAGAAATCAAAAAAAAAGGTATGTTGCTGCCGTTTTGAAAGGATTAAGGATCACCGAAGTAATGTCTAAACCCAATGATTCAAAACAAAAAATAAAGGATCCCAGAACAAGGAAACACCCTTTCAATTGTCTCAATAACTGGATTAGACTGAAGAATCAAAAGAGGTTTTAAATGAGACAAACAAAAAGGGGGTTAAAGACCACTCAATAAATGGCTAAAGATTTTTCTTTGAGCTATTTAAAAATTATCCAACTTGAGTTATGAGTACAAATGATTTTTTTCTTTTTCAGGAAGGAAGAAGAAAAAAAGGACTTAAATCATAGTCTAATTGATTTGATGATTTTATGGACCCATTTGCCATTAGAATTCTATACATCGATCGATATAACTTCGAATCATTTTTTCTCGAGCCGTACGAGGAGAAAACTTCCTATACGTTTCTAGGGGGGGGGGTATTGTTTATCTACATCTATCCCAATGAGCCGTCTATCGAATCGTTGCAATTGATGGTCGATCTCGAAGAGAAGGAAGAGATCTTCGGAAAGTGGGTTTTTATGATCCAATAAAGAATCAAACTTATTTAAATGTTCCTGCTATTCTATACTTCCTTGAAAAAGGTGCTCAACCTACAGGAACCGTTCATGATATTTTAAAGAAGGCGGAGGTTTTCAAGGAACTTCGATCTAATCAAATAAAATTTAATTAAGTAAATAAAAAAAAGGGAGGGAGTGGTGACTCGTATATAGCTTTATATAATCTTTCTCTACTTTTTTTCTTTCCCCTTTCTCTTGCTCTATTCGTACCTATTTATCACTGCTCCCATAGAATGTCATGTTCTATAATGCCAAAACCCTAT